CACTATAACTGACCCCGTTCAGTTCGCCGCCATAGAACTCAACAGTTACACCTACCTGTTCGACACTATATTTCGATTCTGCCCTTCTAAAAGGAACATCGGCTCTAACAATTCCGTCCCCGTCGACCAAAACAACTGGAAATGTTTCAAAAAACGTCGGCATACGACGTACAAAAAGTTCATGCCCCTCTTTATCTCTAAAGATAGGATGTCCTAACCACCCAACAGCAATTCCATCCCCGTTGTCCATTGAGCCCGCTCTGAATAATCCCCCTTTTGCCGGGTTATTGCCGATGTAATCATAAAAAGCTAGTTTTTCAGGAATTTTAGACCAAGCTTCAGATAAACTTTGATTTTCGGCTAAGCCAGCACCAATTCTTCGATATATTTCTTGTTGGAAGTATCCTTGATCCCATTGATAGCGCGTCGGACCAAACAATTCAATCGGGGTAGTTGCTGAACCATACCACATAGTTCCAGCAACTACAAAAGCTGCAAAAAAGACAGCAGCAATACTACTGGAAAGGACGGTTTCAATATTTCCCATACGTAATCCTTTGTATAGGCGTTGGGGTGGACGAACACTAAGATGAAATAGACCTGCCAATATGCCTAAGGTCCCTGCTGCAATATGATGAGAAGCTATTCCTCCCGGAACAAAAGGATCAAAACCCTCCACACCCCACGCTGGATTTACGGCCTGTACCCTTCCGGTTAGTCCATAAGGATCGGACACCCATATTCCAGGACCATACAATCCTGTTACATGAAATGCACCAAAACCAAAGCAAGCCACCCCTGAGAGAAATAAATGAATTCCAAAAATCTTAGGCAAATCCAAAGAGGGTTTTCCTGTACGTTCATCAGTAAATATTTCTAGATCCCAATACACCCAATGCCAGATAGCTGCCAAAAAACACAAGCCCGAAAACACAATATGTGCCCCAGCCACACCTTCGTAACTCCAAATACCCGGATTCGTTACAGTCCCCCCTGTGATACTCCAACCGCCCCACGAATTCGTTATTCCTAAACGAGTCATGAAGGGTATAACGAACATACCCTGTCTCCACATTGGATCAAGAACAGGATCAGAGGGATCAAAAACGGCTAATTCGTATAGAGCCATCGAACCGGCCCAACCAGCAACCAGAGCCGTATGCATTATATGGACAGCAATCAAACGACCCGGATCATTCAATACGACGGTATGAACACGATACCAAGGCAAACCCATGGAAATACCCCTTTATCAACGAAAAATGGATACAATGTAACTTTATTGCATTGGAAAAAGCTATGCTACGGACCCCCTTTTTAGGGGATTCTCTCGGGGAAAGGATTAATATTTGTTTGATGCTTTTCGTAATAATTACTTTTAGTAAGAATGAAACTTTTTTGTTCGTAGGAACAAAAAGAAGCAGATATATTCTATACCCGATAAGTAACAATACGCAATGGTAAGGGGTTGATACCATTTTATATGCATGAATGTATATATATTTGTTCATCATTCAAAGGACTCATTTGGAAGAATTCCCCTTTATTCATTTTGTCTTCTTTTTTTATGAACTTAGTCAATCTATGGATAAAATAGGATAATAAAATCAATAGTATTAGGTCACTAAACCCACTGTTACGCTTTCACATCAAAGTGAGATATAGTACTTAATTTTTCTTTTATTTAATGCCTATTGGTGTTCCAAGAGTACCCTTTCGAAGTCCTGGAGAGGAAGATGCATTGTGGATTGACGTATAGTGCGACTTGTCAGATATATTGGGCATACGGGATTTCCCCGTTCTCTTCCCCGATCGAGATATCCCCTCTTTCGCCCGAGAAAGATTGATTCAATTATCAAAAATTTGGAGCGTGAAGTGCACATTTTTTAGGGAGGGTATACGGATTAATATTATCAATTATAATAATTTATGGTTGACTTGGTTAGACCAATTAAATAAAGTATCCAGGCTCCGTTTAGAAAAAAAAAAGTAGGGAAGTCGTAGCAAAAGGACGTGGTATTGGGGCATTTGTCCTATATGTACAAATCCAAATCGGGCGGATCTTTACTCGGAGTAGAGCATAAACCTAAAAAAATTGAAGAAGCCCAGTCAGGAACAAGAAAATTACATCGCGATTTAAATTGTATCTCGATGAAACAATACATCAATGAGAAGTTAGTCAGATAAACTTAGCAATTTTTTTAGATAAACAAAACAGGCCAAAACGCACCTTTCTTGAAAAATGAAAGAAAAGTCCATTTTATTTTATAAATTTTTTTATAAGTTAAAAACCTGTTATGAAAAAAAAGCTAGAATCTACACATTGATTCCTTTTTTTCATGATTTTTGTTGAACCGTATGCATCAAAAGGTGCATGTACGGTTTCTAAGGGATACCATTTTATCCCAATCAACCGACTTTATCGAGAAAGATTGCTTTTTTTAGGCCAAGGGGTTGATAGCGAGATCTCGAATCAACTTATTGGTCTTATGGTATATCTCAGCATAGAGGACGATACCAAAGATCTCTATTTGTTTATAAACTCTCCTGGTGGGTGGGTAATACCCGGAGTAGCTATTTATGACACTATGCAATTTGTGCGACCAGATATACAGACAATATGCATGGGATTAGCCGCTTCGATGGGATCTTTTATTCTTGTCGGGGGGGAAATTACCAAACGTCTAGCATTCCCTCACGCTCGGCGCCAATGAGTTTTTTATTTGATTTGAGAGAAAAAGAAAACTATGCCTTCGCTCTATATGAATATTAAGTAATAATAGCATGGCACTTCGAATTCGATATGAATTTTTTTTTTATTTAAACCCTTAGATTACGTATCGAAAGAGTAGTATGAGATAAAAGGGCATTTTCGATTTTAGTCAATCTGTCGGGAAGCCTATTTCAGCGTCACAAACTTTTTTGTTTTCACACCAGGGGGCTAACAATATTTAGGTTATGAAAGAATATAAAAATAAATCTTGTTTTTGTATTTGAAAAAAAAAAAAAGAAACTTTGGGATTGCTAAATAACAGACGAAATAAATATATAAAGCAACGGAACCATCATAGTATTTTTATAGTATTTTTGAACTACTACAAACGGAAGGGTGGTTATTGGATCATTTACCAACCTGAGTCTGATAGACCCTATCATTTATTTTCTACTTATTCTAAGGTAATAAAAAAGTAAATTCCATTATAGAGCCGTATGCAATGCGCAAAAGAATGCCTGTACGGTTGTTCAATTAGACCTTTTTTGATTAGTCTTTATCTACTCACCTTTCACTTTCATCATGCGAGATAGAAGAAACATTTTTTATGTTATATCATATATTATATCATCAGGGTAATGATCCATCAACCTGCTAGTTCTTTTTATGAGGCACAGACGGGAGAATTTGTCCTGGAAGCGGAAGAGCTGCTGAAGCTGCGCGAAACCATCACAAGGGTTTATGCACAAAGAACGGGCAAACCCTTATGGGTTGTATCCGAAGATCTGGAAAGAGATGTTTTTATGTCAGCAACAGAAGCCCAAGCTCATGGAATTGTTGATCTTGTAGCGACTGAATAAAAAAGAAAAAGGATTTCGTACAAATTAGTGATTTGGTATTTTATCTTCTTACCGGATTTACTATTCTATTTCTAAATTTCATTTACTATTCTATTTCTAAATTTCTTAATATAGAAAAAAAAAAAAAGAATAAAGAATTCCTAAGCATCCGGTTAAGATCGATCTAAACCAGCCCATTATATATATGAATATGATTCAACATGCCAACTATTAAACAACTTATTAGAAACACAAGACAGCCAATCAGAAATGTCACGAAATCCCCCGCTCTTGGAGGATGTCCTCAGCGACGAGGAACATGTACTAGGGTGTATGTGCGACTCGTTCAGACCGTGGACTAGGATAAAAGAAAGAAAACAATTGATCCAGTATCACCGATCCGTTGAGTAGGGTAGAATGAACGAACTCCATTGAATATTCAATAAAAAAAAAAGATCTATCCTTCCATTGGGGTATGAAATGTATGGTTACCGTTGGTGCAAATCCAATCACCTCAATTTTAAATTTAAGATGAGTCAGGATTCCCCATTGATAGCAAATGGTATTCATTAAGCAGGGGAAATCTTATTTTAAAAGGTCCAAATTTTAGGCCTTATTCTTACAAGAACGGACTAACAGGGTCAGCTACTCAGCAAATCTTCATAATTAAATACCGTTACTGTATAAATAGATCTCGTTGTGAAAGACCTAGTACTAGATAATTTTGGGTAGAGCCAAAGAATGTGAACTGTACAAGTTAACAATAACATTGATTAAATGAAGGAAGGGCTCCGGTGTATAGAGAGGACCTCGCCGTTTAAGAAGTAACCATATAAACGATGGAACCCACTAGAATCTATTTTTATTTATTACTTTTTATTTACTATGCGTTTTTGATACCTAGTATCAATACAATTTTGATTTATATTTTATTTCTAGGCGAAATGCCTAAAAAAAATCGTGGTCGGGAAGGTTAGAGTAGCAAAAGCCATTGGAATTTTTATTTTATACATTGGAAGAATCCGTTTTGTTATTAATAGACTAGGACACGGTAAGGGAATAACTGAAAGAAAGGAAATCAATTAGTTATTCATCAAAGTTTCATTTATTCAATGACCAGAATTAAACGAGGATATATAGCTCGAAGACGTAGAACAAAAATCCGTTTATTTGCATCAACTTTTCGAGGGGCTCATTCAAGACTTACTCGGACTATTACCCAACAGAAAATAAGAGCTTTGGTTTCAGCTCATCGGGATAGGGGTAAACAAAAGAGAGATTTTCGTCGCTTGTGGATCACTCGTATAAATGCAGTAATTCGAGACAATAAAGTATACTTTAGTTATAGTAAATTAATAAACAATCTGTACAAGAAAAAGTTGCTTCTTAATCGTAAAATACTTGCGCAAATAGCTATATTAAATAAGAGTTGTCTTTATATGATTTCCAATGAGATCATAAAATAAAGAGAGTGAAAGGAATCCGTTGGAATGGTTGAAATGGAGTTCCCTGGAAAATGAACTCTGGGAAGGTAGAGTAGAAATTAGTATGATAAAATATGAAAACGTCGTCAAAATGAAAATGAAGAAACACGTTTAATAAAAAATATTTCTTATTCTTCCCCCCCCCCCCCTTTTTTTTTTTCAAACGACAATCAAATCCGGATTTACTATTTTTAGAAAAAAAGCGTCAATACGCATTTGAATTTGGATTGGAATTTTTTTGATTCAATTCAAGAGTCAGCCTACCTTTTTCTGGTTCTAAGACCCGGAGTTCTAGCGGTTGACTCGCTTCTTTCAAATTGTTTCTCGTTATTAAGAAAAGGTAACGGAGATAAAATACGAGCTTGTTTTATAGCAATAGTAATTAATCGTTGTTGTTTTAAGGTCAATCGATTCACCCGCCTAGATAATATTTTTCCTTGTTCGCTAATAAATCGACTAATTAAACTCATGTTTCTATAATCAATTCGATCCCCCGATTGGATCGGAGGCAAACGCCTACGAAAAGATCGCTTGGATTTCAGAAAGATTCGCTTGGATTTATCCATGGTTTGTTTATTCCTTATCCTAAAGAAAATACCCTAATCCTATTTCTTAATTCTCCATCACGGTTGATCTAATCGAAATAGGATTTGGTTTATTTATATTTATTTGGTTTATTTATATTTAAATTAATATATATATATTGTTATATATTAGATATATCTAATATGTCTATGTCATTTTTGATCTTCCTTGAAACGGAAGACTGACACACGAGCGCGCCTGGTTCGATCTATTTCTTTATCTCCCCGTGAATCGTATGTTTGTAACAATAGGGACAGAATTTTTTCAATTCCAATCGACTAGGCGTATTATGTCGATTCTTTTGAGTAATATATCTGGAAATGCCCGTTGATTCCTTATCCTTATTAATACGATTTCGAACACAACTGGTACATTCCAAAATCACCGTTACTCGGACATCTTTACCCTTGGCCATAAGCCTCCTTTGGTTTTTGATTCATTCAATTCTTTAATTTTCCGATCCGAAATGAGGAAGAAGAAAAGAACAAAAAAAACAGGTAACTCGAAATCTAATTATGCTAATTATGAAAGAAAGATTTCGTTGCAATAAATCAATATAAATCAATATAAATAATAACAATATATTAATAAATAAGTAATATAATGATTTCTAGCTATATTACTAGATTTAGCATTTTAAATTGCCGAACAGCATTTCATTTTTATTTAAGTATCTTGTATGATATTGTTGCCCTAACCATCCCATTTCACTCTATTTTTTATTAATTTTATTTTCATTTGAGCCGGGCCCGAGTTACTAGTTTCACCGAGGGGAAATCGCTTTTTTGTTTAACGTATATTCAAAAAAACAAAAGAAGGGAAGGGATTAGTTACAGATATTTTATTCTATCTCTAATCCTCTTCCCCCCCTACCGTATTAATAACGAGAATTAAAAAAAGGGGAATATCAACGCATCCGGAAAAAAACGATTGATCTCTATCAATAAACCTGCTAAAGATCCGAACCATAGAGTACTTACTACCGGTGCCACGGAGAGATATGTTTTTAGATCTCGCATTTTAAATTCTCCTCCTTCTTTATTATTTCTAATACATAATGGTAATACATATATAACCCGATGTGTATATGTACTTACATGACTGGACGCTTCTATTTGTACGCATAATCCCTAATTCAAGTTGAAATGTACAAAATAGATCATACTTTTTTTATTAATCTTAAAAGAAACAGATATGCCACTTTAGGCCAGAAATTCTCGAAAAATAGTCGTTTTTTTACAGAGTCTCATATTTATTTCATACTTTAATATAATAGAATATATATAGAATAGAAGTCCTTTACTATTTTTAATATAATTATATTTTATATGAAACCAAAAAGAAGAAATGACAAGATATTTGTCTATATCAATGGAAGAAATAAAAATATGGAAACGAAAACAGGGATTCTCTACAATGACACTGTAGACCAATTGAAAGGGATGTAGCGCAGCTTGGTAGCGCGTTTGTTTTGGGTACAAAATGTCACGGGTTCGAATCCTGTCATCCCTACCTATTACTTATCTTCTGAACAGTAACGGGGGAGATCAATTAAAAGAAAATTGGATATACATAAAAAATCTTTAATTTTATGATAGTATATATCCAAGACGTATTGGAGTTACAAAATATTCTTTAGTGATAATAAAGCGCTCTTAGTTCAGTTCGGTAGAACGTGGGTCTCCAAAACCCGATGTCGTAGGTTCAAATCCTACAGAGCGTGATTCTGTGTTCTTGTTAGTCACGCTAGGTCAAAAATTACCACCGAAAAAACGAAACCAATCTAATTGTGACCTCCCGTGAATTAAAGGAGGTAGGAGGTCAATCAAAAAAGAGATGCTAATTAATCAAAGTTCTAACTGATCACCACGTCTGTATT